CCAGTGTAAGTGAAGATCCAATTTTAAATGATATGGATAAAGACATTTTAAATTTTAGCGACAAGTCTAATTACAGTAATGTTGATCATTTAGTCGGCGACAGATACATTCGGAATTTCATATCTGATGACACTTTTTTCGTTAGGGATAGTAATGGGGACAGTTATTCCATATATTTTGATATTGAAAATAAAAATTTTGAGATTGACAACAACCGTTCTTTTCTAAGTGAACTAAAAAGTTCTTTTTATAGTTATCAGACTTCTAGTTATATGAATAATGCACCCCAAAGTGACGATACTCGCCACGATCATTACATGTATGATACTAATTCTCATTATAGTTGGAATAATCACATTAATAGTTGTATTGACAGTTATCTTGGTTCTCAAATTTGTATTGATAGTTATATTTTAAGCAACAGTAACAATTACAGTGACAGCTACATTTATAGTTACATTTGTGGCGAAAGCGTAAATAGTAGTAAAAGCGAGAGTTCCAGTATAAAAACTAGCACAGATGATAGTGATTTTAGTATAAGTTCTAATAATTTAAATGTAACTCAAAAATACAGGCATTTGTGGATTCAATGCGAAAATTGTTATGGATTAAATTATAAGAAATTTTTAAAATCAAAAATGAATATTTGTGAACAATGTGGATGTCATTTGAAAATGAGTAGTTTTGATAGAATCGAACTTTCGATTGATCCCGGTACTTGGGATCCTATGAACGAAGACATGGTCTCTCTGGATCCCATTGAATTTCATTCGGAGGAGGAACCTTATAAAGATCGTATTGATTCTTATCAAAAAAATACAGGATTAACTGAGGCTGTTCAAACAGGCACAGGTCAACTAAATGGTATTCCCGTAGCAATTGGTGTTATGGATTTTCAGTTTATGGGTGGTAGTATGGGATCTGTAGTGGGCGAAAAAATCACACGTTTGGCCGAGTATGCTACCAATCAATTTTTACCTCTTATTCTAGTGTGTGCTTCCGGAGGAGCACGCATGCAAGAAGGAAGCTTGAGCCTGATGCAAATGGCTAAAATATCTTCCGCTTTATATGATTATCAATTAAATAAAAAGTTATTTTATGTAGCAATCCTTACATCCCCTACCACAGGCGGGGTGACGGCTAGTTTTGGTATGTTGGGAGATATCATTATTGCCGAACCCAATGCTTATATTGCATTTGCAGGTAAAAGAGTAATTGAACAAACATTGAATAAGACAGTACCTGAGGATTCACAAGTGGCTGAATATTTATTCCATAAGGGCTTATTCGATCCAATCGTACCACGTAATCCTTTAAAGGGCGTTCTGAGTGAGTTATTTCGGCTACATGCTTTCTTTCCTTTGAATGAAAATTAGATTAGAGCCTTAGAGTCTTAATTTAATATTTAATAAGAGTATTAATTTAATAAAACTTAATAAATTTTTTTATGTGTGGTGATCAAGTAGTTATTTAAGGAATCAAAGTCAAAATCCGAAGAATGGATTTTGACTTTGGTAACATAAGATTGAATTGTAGAAAGAACCATCCGGATCGTTTTTTTATCGATATTCCTGGTTACTAATACTAACTAGGAAATCTCTATTAAACAAAAGAGTGAATTCTTTCAAAATAAAAGAGTGAATTCTTTCGCTTTCTTCCGTGGAATTAGTTAACAAGGTCTTGCATCTTTCTATATCTCCCGAAAATAATCCCCCACTAAGAATCCTTTTTGTTGGATCGTATTATAACGAATTCTTTAGGAGTTTTTAGGAAATACTTTAAAATTTTATTAAATTATGAAATTTATAAGACAAGAAAAGATAATAACTACTAATACGAATATAAAAAGGGTGGATTATCGTATATATATATTTCATGTAGAAACATGTAGAAAGATGAATTAGAAACATGTAGAAAGATGAATAGGTCCATTTATTTATATATTTATTTATTAATTAATATATATTTATTAAATTAATATAGATTTCTTAAAACATATACTTATAGACTCCCTATCCCTATTAAGTATATATATACTCACTTAGGTATACTTAGTATAATATAACAATTATATATGAATTATAAGATATCTTTATAACAATATAAGGATAAGGTTCAAATAGAAAACAATAAATATAACAATAAATAACAGGTACAAATATTAAATCGAGGTACCCATTCTATGATAACTCTCAACAGTCTCCCCTCCATTTTTGTGCCTTTAGTGGGCTTAGTATTTCCGGCAATTGCAATGGCTTCTTTATCTCTTTATGTTCAAAAAAACAAGATTTTTTAGATACAACAAGGACAAATCTTATATATATATATATATATTTTTCAAGACTTACTTGGATCATAACACGGATATCTATTTAGTAAAATATGGTATAATATGCGGCTTCCTTCGGGCATAAGCTCTTATGTATGTGTAAACATGATAAATGAATTATAACTATTTTCAAATAGATCGGGATCGGGGAGAATTTCTGAAATGTAAAGTCATCTATATGTATTAGGAAATCATATGAAAGGGATGTTATTATTTTAGTTTGGATCTAAGAAATTCGATGAATTATCCCTAAAGGTTCACATCATAATAGTGCTGGTTGATGAGAGTTACTTCGGAAACAAAAAAAAAGTAAAAAAAAAATTATTTTTGTTATTCTCCCAATTCCAATAAAATGCAACTAGGTCTAGTTAGAGTATGAGTTGGCGATCAGAACGTATATGGGTAGAACTTATAGCGGGGTCTCGAAAAACAAGTAATTTCTGTTGGGCCTTTATTCTTTTTTTAGGTTCATTAGGGTTTTTATTGGTTGGAACGTCCAGTTATTTTGGTAGGAATTTTATATCTTTATTTCCTTCTCAGCAAATAATTTTTTTTCCACAAGGTATCGTGATGTCTTTCTATGGGATCGCAGGTCTTTTTATTAGCTCCTATTTGTGGTGCACAATTTCGTGGAATGTAGGTAGTGGTTATGATCGATTCGATATAAAAGAGGGCATAGTGTGTATTTTTCGTTGGGGATTTCCTGGAAAAAATCGTCGCATATTCCTCCGATTCCTTATGAAAGACATTCAGTCCATCAGAATAGAAATTAAAGAGGGTATTTATGCTCGTCGTGTCCTTTATATGGAAATAAAAGGACAAGGAGCCATTCCCTTGACTCGTACTGATGAGAATTTTACTCCACGAGAGATTGAGCAAAAAGCTGCTGAATTGGCCTATTTCTTGCGTGTACCAATTGAAGTATTTTGAAAAAAGGAACTGAAGAATGAATACTTTGCAAGAGATAAAAAACTCAAGAATCATCTTTTTTTCTATAGCATAACTTAACTGAAGTTTCTTCAGAACGCTTACTCGAGCCAAAGCAAACGTATATGAAACAATTCGAAAACTAAATTGTTTATGTCCACAATTTTTTTTATGCGTATGTAAATCCACTTAACTCAATTCAGTAACAAATCGAAATGATAGATTCATCATATATCAAAACAAAACATTTCATCATAAAGTAAAGAATTTCATCATAAAGTAAAGAATTTTTTTTCTAAATATTTGATATTTTGATAGAACGGGAGTTCTTTCGTCTCGAAATCCGACTACTATTAATTTGAAGAGGGCTCTTTCTTATTCTATATTCTTTCTAAATTCAAGGACTAACCGCTGTACTGAATCACAAAAAAATCCGGAAATACATCGATGACTTGTAATAGAACTTATGCTTGATAGAAATATTAGTATCATATAGAGTCGACGAATGAGGTGCGTTCATTAAAAATTTTAAAATTCACAGACGAAAAAATGGCAAAAAAGAAAGTATTAATTTCCCTTCTATATCTTGCATCTATAGTATTTTTGCCTTGGTGGATCTCTCTCTCATTTAATAAAAGTCTGGAATCTTGGTTTACTAATTGGTGGAATACTAGGCAATCCGAAATTTTTTTGAATGATATTCAAGAAAAGAGTATTCTAAAAGAATTCATAGACTTAGAGGAACTCTTACGTTTGGACGAAATGATAAAGGAATACCCGGAAACACATTTACAAAAGCCTCGCATCGAAATCTACAAAGAAACGATCCAATTGATCAAGATGCACAACGAGGATCGCATCCATACAATTTTACACTTCTCGACAAATATAATCTGTTTCGGTATTCTAAGTGGTTATTCTATTCTAGGTAATGAAGAACTTGTTATTCTTAACTCTTGGTTTCAAGAATTCCTATACAACTTAAGCGACACAATAAAAGCTTTTTCTATTCTTTTATTAACTGATTTATGTATAGGATTCCATTCGCCCCACGGTTGGGAATTAATGATTGGCTCTGTCTACAAAGATTTTGGATTTGCTCATAATGATCAAATTATATCCGGTCTTGTTTCTACTTTTCCAGTCATTTTAGATACAATTTTTAAATATTGGATCTTTCGTTATTTAAATCGTGTATCTCCTTCACTTGTAGTGATTTATCATTCAATGAATGACTGAAAAGTGATCGAACGATCCAATTATAATATTTGTTACTTTGTACATAAGCAAAACATTCAAAATTGTACTTACTACCCATCCAAGGGATTCCTCCAATATTCCAGTAAAATTATTTATATTTAATATTTAAGTAAATAGCAAAATTATAGATAGGGAACTATACTAGCGACCTACCTAATTTTATTGTAGAAATTTTCGGGATCAATGATTGGACCATGCAAACTAAAAATACCTTTTCTTGGATAAAGAAAGAGATTACTCGATCCATTTCCGTATCGCTCATGATATATATACTAACCCAGGCACCCCTTTCAAATGCATATCCCATTTTTGCACAGCAGGGTTATGAAAATCCACGAGAAGCGACTGGCCGTATTGTATGTGCCAATTGCCATTTAGCTAATAAACCCGTGGATATCGAGGTTCCACAAGCGGTACTTCCTGATACTGTATTTGAAGCAGTTGTTCGAATTCCTTATGATCTGCAACTGAAACAAGTTCTTGC